ATATATATATACAAAAGAAAATTTGTTGGGTTGGTTGGTTATGAAATACCTCTCGTAGTGTTATGTTGTTGAAACTTGTATTTTGGGGTTTGACAAGACGTAGACAGCATGATGGGGGGGTAGGGGGGGTTTAGCTGCAAAAAAATTTTTTATTTTGCAGGGGGGGGGGAATAATAGGGTAGGATGTGTGATGAACCAGTATCGTTTACAATACTATGTCCATAAATCATTCATTATTAACAACATTAATAATTGCCGGAGGGATTAAGAATGATTCACTTGACATGTCCTACTCTGAGCGTGTTAGTTGACAAGCACTCTGAGATGTGGGTGAAAGGTGAAGAAAAAAAAAATAATGTAGGGGCCTGAAGGAGAATTATGTTTCTATATGGATATAAAATAATTCAAGCATTTACCATCTGTTGGTATGCAATGAAATGAAATTTTACGAGTAGTAGTGTCCTTAAATTTCGCACTAATAATCTAAAATGGGCGGGTTGATGGTTTCTCGCACCCATGTATCACTATTCTTCTAACCGTACCGACGCAATATTCGTAGTGCAGATAGATGAATGCACATTTATACATAGTATAAAAAATAGTAGGGACATGACTGACTTTTTTTTTGGAAAAAAATTTTATAAAAATGGTGATTTTTGATAAAAAAAAAATATTTTTTTTATATTTTTTTTATATCATGATGAATGGGGGTGCCTGGATAAATTAAAGGGGGAATGTTATCAAAAGGTAGTTTAGTAAGAACTTTGGCTTTGGGTGCCAATAGTAAGAACATAGTGTTCTTTCTTTTGATTTTATGTGGTGGGTGTTGGATTTAAGAGAGGGTACTATCCTCTGTTCTCCAGCTTACAAGACTGGTGCTTTAGGTATAAGCTACTTAAACATAAATTTAGTATTTTGTTTTCTAATAACCCGATTAGTGGTATAATTAGGATAAATAAAGTAAAATATAGTAATGATGCTAGTTGACCAATAATGATAAAGGGGTCTTCGACTGGTTGTCCTCCAATTCATGTAAGGATAATTATGTTTGCAACAATTGATCAGAATAAAATTTGGGAGAGTGGCCGGAATATTGTGCTTCGTTGTTTGGCAGTGTGAAGGAGGGGAATCAGTATCAAAATAAAGATAGAGAATAGGAGGGATAGTACTCCCCCTAATTTATTAGGAATAGAACGCAGGATGGCGTATGCAAAGAGGAAGTACCATTCGGGTTTAATGTGAGGGGGTGTGACTAGAGGATTTGCAGGGGTAAAATTTTCAGGATCACTTAATAAATTAGGTGAGAATATGGCTAAAAGTGTTAAAGAGGAGAGTAATACGATAAATCCAAATATATCTTTGTATGAGAAGTAAGGGTGAAAGGTAATTTTATCTGAGTTAGTATTTAAACCGGTTGGATTATTTGATCCAGTTTCATGTAGGAATATTAAATGTATAATGCTAGCACCTATAATAATAAATGGTAAGATAAAGTGAAATGTAAAGAATCGTGTTAGGGTGGCATTGTCGATTGAAAATCCACCTCAAATCCATTGGACTAGGGTGTTACCAATATAAGGAATTGCAGATAAAAGGTTTGTGATAACAGTTGCACCTCAGAAAGATATCTGTCCTCATGGTAAAACGTAACCTACAAATGCTGTGGCTATTACAAGTAAAAATAATATAACTCCGGTGTTTCATGTTTCTTTATAAAGATAGGAGCCGTAGTACATGCCGCGTCCAATGTGAATATAAATACAAATGAAGAAGAATGATGCTCCATTGGCATGAATATTTCGTATTAGTCAACCATAATTTACATCTCGACAAATATGGGCTACTGATGAAAATGCTATTGATGTATCGGCTGTATAATGTATAGCTAAGAATAATCCTGTAATGGTTTGTGCGATTAAACATAGACCTAGGAGAGAGCCATAATTTCAAAGTGATGACAGGTTTGATGGTGAAGGGAGATCAATAAAAGAGTTGTTAATAATTTTAAGCACTGGGTGAGTTTTTCGGATGTTTATTGACATTAGTTTTTATAGTTGAATTACAACGGTAGTTTTTCAGATTATTAGTCTTAGTTAAAATCTAAGTAGAGATATATGACATATGTTATTTTTTTAGGGCTTATTGGTTTGGTGTTAGGTATAGTAGGGGTTGCATCCAACCCGTCTCCTTATTTTGCTGCATTTGGGTTAGTGTTATCATCAGCATGTGGGTGTTTAATTCTTGTTAGTTTTGGTATGAGTTTTTTGTCTTTAGTTTTATTTTTAATTTATTTGGGGGGGATATTGGTTGTTTTTGCATATTCAGCAGCTATAGCTGCTGAACCTTATCCTGAAGCTTGAGGGAGTTTATCTGTTGTTTTTTATGTATTGATTTATTGTGTAGTTTTGATTGTTGGGTGAAATTTAATGGGCGAGGTTGATGTGATATTTAAGGCGCAGGAGTGTTTGATAATAGGTGTTGATTGAGGAGGGGTATCATTATTGTACTGATTTGGGGGCGGGTTATTATTATCTTTGGGTTGAGTTTTACTATTAACTTTGTTTGTTGTATTTGAGGTAACTCGTGTTATTGGATTTGGGGCTGTGTGTGCTGTTAGATTAATACGGAAATAATCAATGTGCAGAAAAAAATTGTTAAATAAGTTTTTATTATACCTTGTTGGATGTTTGTAATAGTTTTGATTGGTGGCAGTTGTAAGTTTGCTAATCCTTTTGGACCAGAAGATTCTAATCAAATAAGGTCAATTGTATTTGTTGAAATTGTTTGTCCGAATGTTAAAATAATTTTTGGTAGGGATCGGTGGGTTAAGGTGGGGAAGAATCCAAGTATGTTTGAGAATAGGTGAGTTTTATTTTTGTTTTGTTTGGTAGTTATTAAGTCTATAGCTATTATAATACCTAACAGTGTTATTAAGATAGCAGCTAGTTTGGATGTTGTTGGCATAATTATTGTTTGAGTTTTAGATGGAATTATGTTTGTAATAATTAAAAACCCTGCTACCATACTTCCTCAAGCAAGACGTTTAATTGGGTTTAGTAGCATATTATTATTTTCATTAATGGTTTGTATTGTGGTGAATCGTGGTTGACCTATAATGGCAAATATAATAATTCGGAGGCTGTAAACGGCTGTAAATATTGTAGCAATCAGGGTAATAGTTAGGGCTCACATATTAGTATTTGATGTGTTTATGGCTTCAATGATTGCGTCTTTTGAGAAGAATCCTGTTAGAAATGGTATTCCGGTTAAGGCCATACTTCCAATTATTATACACGAAGATGTAGTTGGTAATGTTTTATGTAGTCCACCCATTTTTCGAATGTCTTGTTCATTATTCAGGTTATGAATAATGGACCCTGAACACATAAACAATATTGCTTTAAAGAATGCGTGGGTACAAATGTGTAAAAATGCCAGTTGTGGTTGGTTAAGTCCGAGAGTAACCATTATAAGCCCTAGTTGACTTGATGTTGAAAATGCTACGATTTTTTTGATGTCATTTTGTGTGATTGCGCATGTTGCAGTGAATAGGGTTGTTGTAGCCCCTAAACATAAACATATTGTGATGGCGGTTTGATTTTGTTCTATAAGGGGATGAAATCGTACTAGTAAAAAAATTCCTGCAACAACTATTGTGCTTGAGTGTAATAGGGCTGAAACTGGTGTTGGGCCTTCTATTGCTGCTGGTAGTCATGGATGAAGTCCAAATTGGGCGGATTTTCCGGTAGCGGCAAGGATTAACCCAATTAAAGGTAGGGTGTTGTTTGAGTTTATCAAGAAGATTTGTTGGAATTCTCATGAGTTCGAATTGATTGCGAATCAGGCTATTGTAAAAATTAAGCCAATATCGCCAATGCGATTATAAGCAATTGCTTGTAGAGCAGATATATTTGCATCTATTCGGGCGTATCATCATCCAATTAAGAGGAATGATATAATTCCAACACCTTCTCATCCGATAAAGAATTGAAATAAATTATTAGCTGAAACAAGAATAATCATAGAAATTAAAAACAAGAGAAGGTATTTAAAGAATTGGTTGATTCATGGATCTTCATTTATGTATCAGGTAGTAAAATCTATGATAGATCATGTGACGAATAATGCAATGGGGATAAAGAAGATTGAATACTGGTCAAATTTAAAGCTGATATTAATATCAAAAGTAAGTGTGCTTATTCAATGTCAATTAAACATGATTGATTCTGTCCCTTTATTTAGGAAAATTATTAAAGGTATAGTACTAGTTATAAAGGTTATTTTAACTACTCATGTATAAGTTTGTGGTATTTTTGTACAAACTATAGGTAAAAGTAAAGGTATAGAAAGTAGGGTTAGAGAAATTAATATAGTTGAGTTAAAAATTAAATTCATAGCTTTTACATGGATTTGCACCTTGCGTCTTGAATCCTAAATCCAAAGGATAATCTTCTATCCTTTAAAAGCAAGAGAGTTGTGGAATTTAACCTCAATTGTAAGTAATTAGCAGCTCTTACTAGTTCGTCTTCTCTTGGTCAATATAAAGCAGGGCTCTTTAAACTTTAGTATCACAATCTAATATTTTAATAAACTATATTGACACGCTATTAAACCTCAGATTAGGTTTGGGTTACAAATTAATAGAGTAATTGGGAGGATATGTAAAGATATAAGGAGGTGTTCTCGTGTATGTGAGGGTGTTAGTGGACTTGTATGTTTTGGGATTTGATTTCGTTGAGTTGTTAAGAATACGTGTAATGAATATAAAGCAGTGATGATTACACCTGTTCCAGTTAAAATGATTGTTATATTTGATCAATTAAATAGAGCGGTAATAATGGTAATTTCTCCTATAAGGTTTGGTGAAGGTGGTAGGGCTATATTTATTAAGTTAGTTAAAAGTCATCATATTGCTATGAGTGGAAGGATTGTTTGTAAGCTGCGTGCTAATAATATTGTTCGATTGTGGGTTCGTTCATAGTTGGTGTTAGCTAGGCAAAATAATGCTGATGAAGTTAATCCGTGTGCGATTATTAAAACAACAGCCCCAGTAAACCCTCAAGGGGTCTGAGTTAAAGTAGCAGCAATAACTAAGGCTATATGGCTTACAGATGAATAGGCGATTAATGATTTTAAGTCTGTTTGACGCATACAAATTGAACTAGTTATAATAATGCCCCAAAGGCTTAAAACAAGGAAGGGATAAATATAATCTTTAGTGAATGGTGTAAGAATAATTGAAATTCGAATAATACCATATCCTCCTAATTTTAATAATACTGCTGCAAGAATTATTGAACCGGCGATTGGTGCTTCTACGTGGGCTTTTGGTAATCAGAGGTGGAGGCCATATAGTGGTATTTTTACTATGAATGCGGTTAGGCATGCAATTCATCAGATCTGGTTTGTTTGGGTAAATTCTATATGTTGAAAAAATTGTATGTTAATCATTGATAGAGAACCAAGGCTATTATGTGTTACTAAGAGGGCAACTAGGAGTGGTAGAGACCCCATTAATGTATAAAATAAAAAGTATGTACCTGCGTTAAGTCGTTCAGCCTGATTACCTCAGCGAGTGATGATAATTAATGTTGGAATTAATGTTGTTTCGAATATAATGTAGAATATAATTAGTTCAGTTGAAGAGAAAGCTGCAAGTAATGAGATTTGTAATATAATAAAGGTTGAGATGTATATCCGCTGTTGATTTTGGGCTGAGTTTAATATATGATTTTGACTCGCAACAATTATAAGGGGTGTAAGTCAACATGTTAAAATTATTAATGGAGCTGAAAGTTGATCTATAGTTATTCATTTGTTTGTAAACTCTTGATTAAGTGAGGGATAAAAAAATCATGATAGACTAAGTAACGAAATTAACAAGGAGTGAATTACTGATGAGGTTCATAATCATTTGATTGGTGATAATCAAATAAGTGGAATTATTATGGCAGTAGATAACATAGTTTTTAACATTGGAGAAGACTTAAGTTTTGTATGGAGTCCGAGCCATGGGTTCGTGTAGTGGCTACTAAAATTGCCAGTCCTGTTCCAGCCCCACAAGCAGAAAGGGTCAATAAGACTATAGGGCTGAGTAATAACATAAGGGAGTTAGTTTGTAAACATCAGAGGGTGAGGCCTACATATATTGATAGTATTATTCCTTCAAGGCAGATTAATGCTGATAATAAATGTATTCGGTGAAAAGCCAGGCCAATTAAAGCTAATATAAAGGCTGAGTAGAAGCTAAAATTTATTGTCATAAAGAGATTGCAATAGAATTTACAATTGACTGAGTCGAAATCAGTTGTCTTATTTTAGACTAATCTCTTATTCAGCTCATTCTAATCCTCCTTCAGATCATTCATAAAATAGACCAATTGTTAATAAAGTTAGGATTGCTGCAGCTAATATAAGGGGTATTAGTGGTGTATTTAATTGACTTGCCCACGGGGTTGGTAAAAGGAGAGCAATTTCTAAATCAAACAAAAGGAAGAGAATTGCAACTAAGAAAAATCGAACTGAGAATGGAAGGCGTGCTGATCCAAGTGGATCAAATCCGCATTCATATGGTGAAAGTTTTTCTATATCTGGTGTAGTGTAAGGTAGTCAGAAGCTAATTAATGCTAAGATTGTTGTGATAGTAATTAAGATTAATGTTATGACTGTCATTATCTTCTCCAAAAGGTTTTTGGATTAAGTGATTGGAAATCACTAGTATTTATTATACTAAGGAGATAAGAGCCTCATCAATAAATAGATACATAAAGGAATAATCATACAACGTCTACGAAGTGTCAATATCAAGCAGCAGCTTCAAATCCGAAGTGGTGTTTAGATGTAAAATGGTAAAGGATCTGTCGAATAAGACAAACACTTAGGAAAGTTGAGCCAATAATAACATGTGCGCCGTGAAATCCGGTGGCTACAAAGAATGTGGAGCCGTAAATACCATCAGAAATGGCAAAGGGTGCTTCATAATATTCTATGGCTTGTAGGGCTGTGAAGTATAGGCCGAGGATGATTGTTAAAATTAGTGCGTGAATGGCTTCTTTCCGATTATTTAACATAATGCTATGATGGGCTCATGTAACAGTAACACCAGAGGCTAATAATACAGCTGTATTTAGCAATGGGACCTCAAAGGGGTCAAGAGGTATAATGCCTGTTGGGGGTCAATATTCGCCTAGTTCAATAGTTGGAGCTAAACTTGCTCGGTAGAATGCTCAGAAAAACCCTAGAAAGAAGAACACTTCTGATGTAATAAATAAAATTATTCCGTATCGAAGGCTTTTTTGTACATCTAAGGTATGGTGTCCTTGAAATGTAGCTTCTCGTACAACATCCCGTCATCATTGTAATATTGTTAGTAGAAGTACTATAAAACCTAGATACATAATTGTAGTTGAGTTAAAATGGAATCATATGGCTAAGCCAGAAGTTATTAGAAGGGCGGCAGTTGCTCCTGTTAATGGTCATGGGCTTTGGTCAACTATATGGTAAGCGTGAGCTTGGTGTGCCATTAGGTATTTTCTTGTAAATAGAGAGTTAATAATAATACGAATACGTATGCTTGAATTATAGCTACGGCTACTTCTAGTAAAGTTAGAAGTAATAAGGTGATGGCAGTCAGTAGTGCTACGGTTGGTATTATAGGTATTAATACAAATGTTGCTGTTGCAATTAGTTGAATTAATAGATGACCCGCTGTTAGATTAGCAGTGAGTCGTACACCTAGTGCTAGTGGTCGAATAAATAAACTAATAGTTTCAATAATAATAAGGGAGGGGATTAGTATTAGTGGTGTGCCTTCTGGAAGTAGGTGAGCAAATGATATGGTTGGTTGATTTCGTAGGCCAATTAAAACAGTAGCTAGTCATATTGGAAGTGCTAGTGCCATATTTATTGAAAGTTGAGTAGTAGGGGTAAATGTATATGGGAGTAGGCCTAATAAATTTAATGTTATTAAAAAAGATATTAGAGTTAATAGAATTAATGCTCATTTTTGACCTTGCATGTTAATTGGTAAAAACAGTTGTTTTATAGAATTTATTAAAAATCAGGTTTGTAGTGCTGACAAACGGTTGTTTAATCATAATTTGGTTGGTTTAGGAAAGAGGGCTGATGTAAATAACATTGCTATTATAATTAATGGTACTCCTAATAGTGTAGGGCTTAAAAATTGATCAAAGAAGCTTGTTATCATGGTCAATTTCATGAGGTGAATTGTTTTTGTTCCTTAATAGGAAGAGTTGTGTTTGTTGTTTCGTATTTAATTATTTTTGTTAATAATATAGCTAGAAGGGCTATTCATGTGATTATTATAATTGAAAATCAAGGGTTAGGAATTAATTGTGGCATATCATTAGGGGTAGTTGATAAATACCAATATTAGTTTAAAAGACTAATGCTTTTCTTTATTAGCTACCTAATGAGGATTCTAATATGCTCATTGATCAGTTTTCAAAGGCATTTAGTGATGTAGCTTCAATCGTAATTGGTATAAAGCTGTGGTTTGCTCCGCAGATTTCTGAACATTGTCCATGATATAATCCAGGTCGGGTAATAATTAATGTTGTTTGATTTAGTCGACCTGGAACTGCATCAGTTTTTACACCGAGTGATGGAATTGCTCATGAGTGTAATACGTCTTCTGCTGATACTAATACTCGAATTGGAGACTCTATTGGAATTACTATACGGTTGTCCACTTCTAATAGACGAAACTGTCCTGGTTTAAGGTCTTGGGTTTGGGTTATGTATGAGTCGAATGATAATGAGTGGTAGTCTGTGAATTCATATGATCAATATCATCGATGTCCTATTGTTTTAATAGTTAGATGGGGGTCACTTACTTCATCCATTAGGTAGAGGATTCGTAAGGATGGGAGGGCGATAACGATTATAATAATTGCTGGTAAAATAGTTCAAATTATTTCTACTTCTTGGGCGTCCATGGAGTTTGTGTTTGTTAATTTTGTTAATATTATGGCTATAATAATGTATAAAACTAAAGTACTAATTAAAAAGACGACTATTAATGTATGGTCATGAAAATGAAGTAATTCTTCTATAATTGGTGACGCTGCATCTTGAAAACCTAGTTGAGATGAATATGCCATAATAAGATGTATAAGGATTAGTTTATAATTTTACCTTGACAAGGTAATGTAATGTATTTACTAACGTCTTGTATTTTTATAAAAAGGTAATAGATGGGAATATGGTTGACTTGAAATCAATTAATGTAGGTTCGACTCCTATCCTTTTTGAGTGATTTGTACAAAGGCTGGTTCTTCATATGTATGGTGTGGTGGAGGACAGCCGTATAATCATTCTACATTTGTCGTAGTAAGTTCAGTAATTTGAATTTCTCGTTTTGCTGAGAAAGCTTCTCAGATCATAAATATTATTATGATAACGGCAACTAAAGAGATGAGAGAGCCAACTGATGAAACGATATTTCAGATTGTATATGCATCTGGATAATCGGAATACCGTCGGGGTATTCCTGCTAGGCCTAGAAAATGTTGTGGAAAAAATGTTATGTTAACACCTACAAATATTACTCCGAAATGGATTTTAGTTCATATATCATTAAGTGTATATCCTGAAAATAATGGAAACCAGTGAATAAATCCACCTATAATTGCAAATACTGCTCCCATAGATAAAACATAATGAAAATGGGCTACTACATAATAAGTGTCATGGAGTACGATATCAAGGGATGAATTGGCCAGTACAATGCCGGTTAGGCCTCCAATTGTAAATAGGAAAATAAAGCCAAGGGCCCATAATATAGCCGCGTCTCATTTGATTGTTCCCCCATGTAGCGTGGCTAGTCAGCTAAATACTTTTACGCCAGTTGGAATAGCAATGATTATGGTGGCAGAAGTAAAATATGCTCGAGTGTCAACGTTCATACCAACGGTAAATATATGGTGAGCTCATACAATGAACCCAAGTAACCCAATTGATATTATTGCTCAAACCATGCCTATGTAGCCAAAAGGTTCTTTTTTCCCTGAATAGTATGTTACGATGTGTGAGATTATACCAAATCCTGGTAGAATAAGAATATATACTTCTGGGTGACCAAAGAATCAGAATAAGTGTTGGTATAACACCGGATCACCACCTCCTGCAGGATCAAAAAAGGTTGTATTTAAATTACGGTCAGTAAGAAGTATAGTAATACCAGCCGCTAATACTGGTAATGATAGGAGTAATAGAACTGCTGTGACTAAGACGGATCAAATAAATAAAGGGGTTTGATATTGTGATATGGCAGGAGGTTTTATGTTAATAATGGTTGTAATAAAATTAATTGCACCTAAAATTGAGGAAATACCAGCTAAGTGGAGGGAAAAAATTGTTAGGTCGACTGAGGCTCCGCCATGGGCTAAATTACCGGCTAGGGGTGGATAAACAGTTCAGCCAGTACCTGCTCCGGCTTCAACACCAGAGGATGCTAGTAATAATAGTAAAGATGGGGGAAGGAGTCAAAAGCTTATGTTATTTATGCGTGGAAAGGCTATGTCAGGAGCACCAATTATTAAAGGGATTAGTCAATTTCCAAAACCTCCAATTATAATTGGTATTACTATAAAGAAAATTATGACAAAGGCATGGGCGGTGACGATTACATTGTAGATTTGATCATCACCTAATAATGTTCCTGGCTGGCTTAATTCAGTTCGGATTAAGAGACTTAATGCAGTGCCTGCTATACCTGCTCATACACCGAAGATAAAGTATAGGGTGCCGATATCTTTGTGGTTAGTTGAAAAAAACCAACGGATGAGTTTCACGGGTAGAATAGCTGAGAGAATAAGCGACGGATTGTAATACCGCTAACATAGGTTAAAGTCCTGTTTTTATCATATGTGTAGATTGGAGCTCGTTGAAGGGCGTTTAATTGTTAATTAAAAGGTAATGGGGTAGAAACCCATCAGTCTAATGTTTACAGGGGTTAGAAGGATTAACTTCTACTTAAGGCTTTGAAGGCCTTCGGTCTTTATCCTAAACCCCAGGCACAGCCCTGTAATTATTATACAGGCTTGCAAATCCTGGAAAGCAGAGTAAGATCTGCCGGGGCTTCTCCCGCCTTTTGAAAGGCAGGCGGGAGAAGTTGAGTTGGGTATAGTGAATTTAATTGTTGATTAATGTAAAGTAAAAGTATTATAGTCAAAAAGGCCTTAGCTTAAAATAAAGTGTCTGAGTTGCAGTTAGAAGATGTTGGATGAAGTCTTGCAGGTCTTATGTATTAAAAGGATAAGGTGTTTGGTGTTAATGGAAGAAGTAGGATGGATAGGTTAGTTATTAATACTAATGGTATTGTTAATTGGTTTGGTTTACAACGTCATGTAATTGTTGAGTTGATATAATTTGGTGATTGAGTTAGGGCTATTGCATACGATAGACGTAGGTAGAAGAATAGGCTAAGTAAGGCAGAGATGGCTATGATGGTGGCCATTGCTGGGAGATGTTGTTTTGTCAGTTCTTGTAAAATTAATCATTTTGGTATAAATCCAGATATAGGGGGAAGTCCTCCTAATGACAGGAGTGTCATGGAGGATATGGCTATTAGGACTGGTATTTTTGGTCAGGCTAGTGTTAAGGAGTTAATTTTTGTAGAGTTAATTATTTTTAGGGTTATAAATATTGTTGATGTTATGATTAAATAGATTAGGAAGTTTAGTATTGTAAGGTATGTTGAGAATGGTAAAATGGAAATCATTCAACCTAAATGAGCAATTGATGAGTAGGCTATAATTTTTCGTAATTGGGTTTGGTTTAATCCTGTCCACCCTCCAATTAGGATAGATATTAGACCGAGTGCTATAAGCAAATAGGGGTTTAGCGAGTTGTGTATTATTAGAATTAATGATATTGGAGCAATTTTTTGTCAAGTTGATAAGATTAGGCCTGTTATTAAGTCTAGTCCTTGTAGTACTTCTGGTAATCAGAAATGTACGGGTGCAAGACCTAATTTTATTGCTAGAGCAATTGTTATTATATTTGAGGTGGAAGGAAGTATTTCTTTTAATTCTCATTGTCCAGTGAATCATGCGTTTACTAATGTTGAAAATAGAATTAGAGTGGAGGCTGTTGCTTGTGTTAAAAAATATTTTATTGAGGCTTCTGTGGCTCGTGGGTGGTGTTGATTAATCATTAAGGGGATTATTGCTAAAGTATTAATTTCTAAACCCATTCAGGCAAGTAGTCAGTGTGAACTTGTAATTGTCAGTGCAGTGCCAGTTGTTAGGCTTAAGGTTACAATTAGAAGGGTAAAAGGGTTCATTAGCAAAGGAGGGGTTTAATCGACATGTTTGGGTTATGGGCCCAAAAGCTTAGTTTAGCTGACTTTACTAAAATGTAGTGTATTGGGAGCACGAAGAGTTTTGATCTCTGAGGTATAGGTTCAATTCCTATTTTTTTATTAAGATATGAAGAGGTTTAGTTCTTGTATTTCACTCTATCAAAGTGACCCTTAATTTTCGGGCACATATCCTATGTTTGTGGTGGGATTCCTGCTATAGAAAGTGGAAGAGCAATATAGGTGAGGGTTGCTGCTAAAACTACAGGTAAGAAGTTTTTTCATACTAGATGTATTAATTGATCATATCGAAATCGTGGATATGATGCTCGAATTCATAAAAACACGGATGATATAATTATAGTTTTTACTATAATATTAATAGTGGTGGAGCCTGGATTTATTATGTTTAGTGTGGGAGCTAGGAATAAAATTGTTGATAGTGTATTTATTATTAGAATATTAGAGTATTCAGCTAAGAAGAATAAGGCGAATGGACCTCCTGCATATTCTACATTAAACCCTGATACTAATTCTGATTCCCCTTCTGTTAAATCAAAAGGGGCTCGATTGGTTTCTGCTAGTGTGGAGATATACCATATTATTGCTATTGGTCAAGTTGGGAGTAGTAGTCATATTAATTCTTGGGTAAATATAAAGTTGTATAGTGTAAATGTTCCTGATAGTAAAATTGTTGATAGAATAATCAATCCTAGTGTTACTTCGTAAGAGATAGTTTGTGCTACTGCTCGTAGTGCACCAATTAAAGCATATTTTGAATTAGATGATCAACCAGAGGCAAGAATTGAATATACTGCAAGGCTTGATAGAGCTAGTATAAATAAAATTCCTATATTTATATCAAGGATGGGGCTCGGTATTGGCATTGGAGTTCAGATTATTATAGCCAATGTGAGTGAAAGGATTGGGGCCAATAGAAATATAATTTGTGAGGCAGTAGATGGTCGTACTGGCTCTTTAATAAATAATTTTAACCCGTCTGCAACGGGTTGTAGTAGGCCAGTTGGCCCAACAATATTTGGGCCTTTTCGTAGTTGTATATAACCTAGTAGTTTTCGTTCTGCCAAGGTGAGGAATGCAACGGCTAGTAGAATTGGAATAATTAGTATTAAGGGGTTTAATATTTTAAATATGATCATAGCTAAAGAGAGGATTTGAACCTCTGATAAAAAGGACTTAGGTCTTTTGCATAATTGCCTGGCTCTGCCACTTGAGCTATCTCTATTTCTAGAGGAGAATATGTACAATAATTATTTAGTTGATTTCATAATTAATTGTAGGACGTGCGTTTGGTATTGGTCCTGTTTTCTTTGTCCTTTCGTACTGAAGAAAAATGTTAATAGATAGAAACTGACCTGGATTGCTCCGGTCTGAACTCAGATCACGTAGGATATTATTTGTTGAACAAACAAACCTTTGACGGCGGCTGCGCCGTCTGGGTATCCTGATCCAACATCGAGGTCGTAAACCTTCTCGTGGATATGGACTCTTGGAGAAGATAGCGCTGTTATCCCTAGGGTAGCTTGGTTCGTTGATCATATATATGGATCATGTTCATGGTATTGGTATTTTGTCTTGTATTACTTAATTTTAGTTTCTAGGAGGATTATTTTTCTCCGTGGTTGCCCCAACCAAAAACAGCGGTCCAATGTATCAAATATTTTAACTGGTGTGGGTGGAGGCGTGTTTTAAGTTCCATAGGGTCTTCTCGTCTAATTGTATTATCCTGGCTTTTGTACCAGGAGATCAGTTTCATTGACTAGATAAAGGAGACAGTTAAACTTTCGTCTTGCCATTCATACTAGTCTTTATTTAAAAGACAAGTGATTATGCTACCTTTGCACGGTCAGAATACCGCGGCCGTTAAAAGAATATCAGTGGGCAGGCAGTGCCTCTAATACATGGTTGTTTAGCTAGAGGTGATGTTTTTGGTAAACAGGCGAAGTTTTAAAAGGTTGCCGAGTTCCTTTTCTATCTTTTAGTCTTTCTTGTTGCACTCCTGTGTTGGGTTAACAGTGGTTTAATGTGATTTCTAGTTTACTTTATATTATTTACTGGTGAATATCAGTGATTAATTCGTTCTGATTTACGAGGGTGCGGAGAGAAAATTGGGGTTTCTTATTACTAGTTCTAGTATTAGTTCGGCTATATGTTTATAGTGGAGCTCAGTTTGATTAATAAGGGTTTTGAAAAAAATATTAGTATTAATGGGTTTTAGTAATGTATGAGCTGTAACGCTTTCTTTATGGATGGCTGCTTTTAGGCCTACTAGGGTTATGAGCCTTTAGATAGTGTAATCATTACCCATTATTGTAGGTTGTATCCTTTTTCAAAAGGGCTGTCCCTCTTTTGAATTTCTCTTAGATTTTTATTATTATTGTTGTGTATTGTAATAAGGTTTAAGGGGGAGCTAAAACTCGTTTATTGAGCAACCAGCTATCACTAGGCTCGATAGGTATGTCGCCGCTATTTAAAAGTCTTTCCACACTTTTGCAACAGGGACGGATTAGCTCTTAATAAAGCTGCTTTTAAATAGCTCGTCTAGTTTCGGGAATTAGGACTTAAGGTCTATTTGTCCTTGTGGACTGGCTAGATCATGATGCAAAAGGTACAGGTGTTAATTCTTGCTTTTTTATACTTTAATGGTTTGTTTAATTTCTTTTTCAGTTTTCCCTTACGGTACTTTTTGTATTGCTAATATGATATTTTCTATCGCCTATACTAATTTATAAAAATGTTTTAGTTAATGTTATAAGTATAATATTTAAAGCTAACATTGTTGTTCAAAATGTCATAATAAGTGTGAATTTTTTCAGTGTAGATGAAATGTTTTGTTAAACTACATTTTGATAATCCAAGAGCACTTTCCAGTGCGCTTACCATGTTACGACTTTCCTCATTTGAGTATAATGTTAGGTGATTTATTTATTTGTATGGTTTAAATAATGAGGGTGACGGGCGGTGTGTGCGCGCCCCAGGGCCAGTTTAAGGGTAGCATACATTGTCTACTCTTACTATCAAATCCTCCTTCAGATGGGTTTTCATAAATAATTCGTAAATATTCTTTTTAAGAAAATGTAGCCCATTTCTTCCCGCCTTATGTGCTACACCTTGACCTGACGTATTTGAGTAGACAATTTCGTTTACTTTAATTCTTTCACAGGGTAAACTGGTGACGGTGGTATATAAGCTGATAGGCAAAAGGGGGTGAGGTTTAGCGTGGGTTATCGATTATAGAACAGGCTCCTCTGGGTGGATTTGGGGCACCGCCAAGTCCTTTGAGTTTTAAGCTGTGGCTCGTAGTACTCTGGTGGAGTGTTTATGTAAATGTTCAAGTTTAGTAGCTAGGCATAGTGGGGTATCTAATCCCAGTTTGTGTCTTAGCTGTCGTGAAATAGAGTTATTTTTGTATTAAGATTTCTTTCGTATTATGGATTTATTATTAACTAGTGTATGACGACTTGGTTATGTTTTAAGTCTTAAATTGGGTAATCTATTCTTTTTTTCACACTTTACACCGTTTATATCAACTTGAGTTTCTTGTATAACCGCGGCGGCTGGCACAAGATAGGCCAACTCTTATAATTATGTCTGAGTCAAGCTAGACTTATGTTCAATGTTAATCACTGCTGCAGGCCCTTGTGGGTGTGGTAAATCTAGATGTTAGGCTAACGATTGTTGTGCCGGATATCAGCTCCTTTTGTGGTTATTAGGGCGTAATCACTGGTGTGTGGAAACTTGCATGTGTAATATTAATTATAGTTGAGGTTAAAGCTAGGACCAAACTTTTAATATTTGTGGAAATGTAAATATTCGTTTCAGCATCTTCAGTGTTGTGTTTTGATTAAACTACACAAAT